TCAAATTAGAACTAGTAACTAATCCTAACATAGCAGTACTAAAAAAACTCATATAAGCAAAAAATCTCAAATATCCTTGGTCATGAGACATATAATTATCACTATAAATAAGAACCATAATTCCCACCGTAGTGATTAATATTAACATAATAGAAGTAAGTGGATCGATCAAATAACCTAGTTCTAAAGAAAAATCATTAGTGATGATCCAAGACCATACATATTGATATATGGAACTACTATTTATTTGCTGAATAGACAGATTTATCGACAAAACCATGACTATACTTAACAATAAAACACTCTTAAAAGCCCACATACGACGAAGCTTTTTTGTTGCGTTTGGAAAAAGAAGAAGTCCCACTCCTATTAATACAGGAACTGGAAGTGGGACAAAAGGTATTATCCACGCATATTCATATGTCTGTTCCATAAAAAATAAAAAAAAAGTTTTTATTCTGAATTGTTTTCCAATTACCAGGTCTTTTATCTTTTTCAAATTGGAAAGGGTTAATAAAAAAATAAAGATATGTATTAATTTAAACTAACTAAAATCGAATTTTTTATTCTTACTTATTATGTGTCTTTCTAAAATACGTCAAAGATTCAAATTAAGAAATCACAATTGTTCAAATAATTAAATAACATCACTAAGTGACTAGTACAAAAGATTCGTTATTTACTAAACTTTTTAGGAAGATGTCGAAAATAGAAATTTCAATTATTATTACTCTTACAATAATTTATATCGAGACAGCACAAGCAGAAATAAAACACTAAAAAAAAAAAAAGATTTAATTTGGATATAAATCATAGGATGAACTAAGTTATCTTAATTAAATAATAACTCCCTTTAATTATTTAATTTATTCAATTATTCAAAATCAAAATAATTAATTAGGTCATTGTGACATTGATTAAATGAATTGGTTTCTATTTCAATAAAACATGTTTACAGTAACCCACGACATGCTTTTTTTTTTCAATTTTCTAAACTAAAAGAAAAAATTACGAAAATATCGTTTAGAAAGCTATGTTATATATAATTACTAATTTCATTCGAATTTGTAAATTGCAATTCAGTTTATTTTTTTATGGGTCTTGGTCAATTCAAAATCACATGATGACATATCATATATATTTTATATTTTTATTTGAGAAATTTTTTATTCTATTTCAAAAAAAAAATTATGGTTTTTTTAAAAGAGAATGCTATAAAGAAAAAAATAGATAATGACTTATAGTAAAAAATGACTTCTTTTGAACAATAGATGTCTTTCACATCCAATAGAATAGTGAGTAATCTCTTTATTTTCAAATGGCAGTTCCAAAAAAACGTACTTCTATATCAAAAAAACGTATTCGTAAAAATAGTTGGAAAAAAAAAGGATATTGGGCGGCTTTAAAAGCCTTTTCGTTGGGCAAATCTCTTTCCACTGGGCAGTCAAAAAGTTTTTTTGTGCGACAAAAAAATAAGTAATAAAAAATTGTGATAATTTGAATCTACGCGACTCAAAAAGTTATCGAATTTTATGGAGACTATAAAATGACTTATTTCCATTGTCTATTGTTTTGACCTAATCAATATGAAATTCTTTTTGCATTCGAGTCTTATAATTTGCAGAATGCTAATTGTTTATTATTGAATTCGTAAAAAAGAAAAAGAATAAAATACTTTTTTTAAGTTCTATCCCCCTATACGGGGGTAGAACTAGTTAATTCTAATGGGTCAATTTCCGAACAGGAGAAACCTCACTAAAGGCCGAAGTTCAATAAAGTGATACTCGAAACTAAAAAAACGACTCTTCAAATTACTAGTTAGTTTTATTCATCAATTTTCTTTTTTCTTAAAAAAAAAATTCAATAGAATATTGAATTCACTTTTTCAGTCTCGACTATTGAATAGGAATACGCTATTATAAGTTTGAGCGAGCCGCTATGGTGAAATTGGTAGACACGCTGCTCTTAGGAAGCAGTGCTAGAGCATCTCGGTTCGAGTCCGAGTGGCGGCATACCCTCTTCTAAAAAAAAGAAAATAGATTCTATAATAAATTCAATTACTGATTGTCACTTCGTAATTAAGGGACCCCCCTTTACTTTATTTTTATGATATTTTTAACTTTAGAGCATATATTAACTCATATTTCCTTTTCGATTGTTTCAATTGTAATTACAATTCATTTAATAACCTTATTAGTCGATGAAATCGTAAAACTATCTGATTCGTCAAAAAGGGGCATGATCGCTACTTTTTTATGTATAACAGGATTATTAGCCATTCGTTGGATTTATTCGGGACATTTTCCATTAAGTAATTTATATGAATCATTAATCTTTCTTTCATGGAGTTTCTCCATTATTCATATTGTTTCGTATTTCAAAAAAAGGAAAAATGATTTAAGTATAATAACTGCACCAAGCGTTCTTTTTACACAGGGCTTTGCTACTTCAGGTCTTTTAACTGAAATACATCAATCCGGAATATTAGTACCGGCTCTCC